ATCTATTTTAATAAAAAAAAAATAGAAATATATGTTTAATAGGTTTAGTTAGATATCCAAAATACCTAAATTAAGGTATACAAATAACTAATAAATTAGATGAAATCTCAAAGAATCCTGCAATTTTATCTAAATATATTTCAATTCAAATTTAATTTTTTAAATCTTTTTATTCGCGAGGAGCTGGATGAGACGAAACTCTCACGTCCGGTTCTGTAGTAGAGGTGGAATTCAGAAACAACCATCAACTATAACCCCAAAAGAACCAGATTCCGTAAACAACATAGAGGACGAATGAAGGGAATGTCTTATCGAGGTAATCATATAAGTTTCGGTAAATATGCTCTTCAAGCGCTTGAACCTGCTTGGATCACATCTAGACAAATAGAAGCAGGGCGCCGAGCAATGACACGAAATGCACGTCGTGGTGGAAAAATATGGGTACGTATATTTCCCGACAAACCAGTTACAGTAAGACCCGCAGAAACACGTATGGGTTCGGGTAAGGGCTCTCCTGAATATTGGGTAGCTGTTGTTAAACCCGGTCGAATACTTTATGAAATGGGCGGAGTCGCAGAAAATATAGCCAGAAAAGCAATTTCAATAGCAGCGTCCAAAATGCCTATCAAAACTCAATTTATTATTTTGGGATAAGAATGTAGAACCAAAGAAAATAGAGCCTGGGAATGAAAAATGCAAGGTTTCTTTTTTTTTTTTTTGACAAAGAATATTTCTTTCTTTTTCTTCGCCCTTTGCATTGAAAAAATAAATAAAAAAAAATGATTCAACCCCAGACACATTTGAATGTAGCAGATAACAGCGGGGCTCGAGAATTGATGTGTATTCGAATCATAGGAGCTAGTAATCGTCGATATGCTTATATTGGTGACGTTATTGTTGCTGTGATTAAAGAAGCAGTACCAAATATGCCCCTAGAAAAATCAGAGGTGGTCAGAGCTGTAATTGTACGTACCTGTAAAGAACTGAAACGTGACAACGGTATGCTAATACGATATGATGACAATGCCGCAGTTGTCATTGATCAAGAAGGAAATCCTAAAGGAACTCGCGTTTTTGGTGCGATCGCCCGAGAATTGAGATATTTAAATTTCACTAAAATAGTTTCATTGGCGCCCGAGGTATTATAATAGTCTTAAAATAGAAGATGAGACTATGATATAGTTATAGTAGGATATTGGAAAGAAATAGATTCAAATTAATTTAGTAGATTGTGTTTTACGCATATACCTTTAATTTTATAATAGAATTTTTATTCATAAACAAATAAAATAAGTAAAAAAAAACTAAAAAAACATGTTGATTATATCAAAATTTTAGGACAACAAAAAATTTACTCCATTATGAGTAGGGACACTATTGCTGACATACTAACCTCTATACGCAATGCTGATATGGATAGAAAAAGAGTCCTTCGAATAGTATCTGCTAATATTACCGAAAGCATTGTTAAAATACTTTTACGAGAAGGTTTTATCGAAAATGTGAGGAAACACCGAGAAAGTGACAAATATTTTTTGGTTTCAACTCTGCGACACAGACGAAATAGAAAAGGGCCCTATAGAAATCTTTTAAATTTAAAACGGATCAGCCGACCTGGTTTACGAATCTATTCTAACTATCAAGGAATCCCTAGAATTTTAGGCGGAATGGGAATTGTAATTCTTTCCACTTCGCAAGGTATAATGACAGACCGAGAAGCTCGACTAAAAAGAATAGGCGGAGAAATTTTGTGTTATATCTGGTAATCCGTCTTATATCCACATTGGATCTGAAACTTCCTATTTGTTGTGAAAAAAAAAAACTAAAAAAAAATGCGGAGTGTATAATCTTATTCCTCCTACATTAGTTAATACTTTAAGGAGGTTTTACCCGGAATGAAAAAACAAAAATGGATTCATGAGGGTTTAATTAATGAATCGCTTCCCAATGGTATATTCCGGGTTCATTTAGATAATGAGGGTCTTATTTTAGGTTATATTTCAGTAAAGATCCGACGTAGTTTTATACGGATACTGCCAGTAGATAGAGTCAAAATTTAAGTCAGTCATTATGATTCAAGCAGAGGGCGCATCATTTATCGACTCTGCAACAAAGATTAGAATGATTAGGTAATTTTTTAACTTTAACATTCCTTTCCATGGGAATGGAATACGATTCGAAATTCAAAATTTCAAGAAACTTATTTTCTTCCAAGAAGTCGATTCAAAGTTTAAGTTAAGGTATGAAAAATATGAAAATAAGAGCTTCTGTTCGTAAAATTTGTGAAAAATGTCGACTAATTCGTAGGCGGGGACGAATTATAGTAATTTGTTCCAACCCGAGACATAAACAAAGACAGGGATAGTCTAAAAAAGACTCTTTAAAAGACCTGATCTACAAATAAAAAAAAAAAGATCTGTTTTGACAAGAAATGGATATATCCATATATCTATATGACTCATATTTATGAGATGCTAAAATATGGCAAAAACTATACCAA